CTCGAAAGAAGTTTTGATTGGATCCCTATCTACTAAAATTTTTACTTCTGGTTCCGGCGAACGACTAATCATTGAACCCTCCTCTTTCCGGACAACACATACAAAGAAACTCGCCACCACAGAATATAATAAATATTAATATTAAGTTAACGAATGGTAAATGTTTAGAATTTACCTTGCTATACCTAATTAGCATTTTATCATTTTTCGATTTTTTTAGTTATTCACTAGAGCAATTATGATCTGGAGGTTTATCCAGGGCAAGTGTTCGAATCTATTATGACATAGTCAAAAGGTGCTCAATGGACCCTTTCGCTTTTTTAATTATGACAAAAACTCTTTTTTTTTTTTTTTCGTACAACCCAATCCATTTTGAAATAATTTAAAATACCTTCCTAGCATTCTTTTCTTATTGTATTCCTAATTCGTAGAGATAGCTCCGTTTAGTACTACTATTATTCTATTAATAATTAGCAAAGATTTTACTTTATACCATAAAGTATGGTATAAAGCGAATTTATACCTTAAAAAAAAAGTTCTAATAAACTAGGGATTTTTCTTTATTCTCAACTATTTTGTTTGTATAGAATACAATTTCGTTTTAGAAACTACCGGAGGTTTAATAAAAAAATCTATAAATTTTTTCATCGTTTCTTTATAGAAAATAGAAAATACAAAAGATTTTGCAGAAAATACAAAGGATCTCGTTTATTGGGAAAATAGAAAAGAAAGTATTTTCTTAAAGTATAAATAATAACTAACACCAATTCATACGGATCGCTTATTCAAAACGCTTTGTAATCTTCAACCAATTTTGCGCTTCAATATAATTTTCCGGAGTAAGCGCTATTGCTTGTTTCCAATATTCTGCGGCTTGATCAAACCAGGCTTCTGCAATTTCAGAATCCCCCTGACGAATAGCTTGTTCTCCTCGGTAATGACATATCACAGCCATATTATTAAAGGCTTGTGGTAAGAAAGGATTTCGTTCTAGTGCTCGAAAATAATATTCCAATGCTCTTGTATGTTCTCCATTACTTGTGTGAATAAGTCCAATATTATACAGGATATAACTTCGATCATAAGGATCAATTTCTAATCGCATAGCTTCATAATAATTTTGTAAAGCTTCCGCATAATTTCCTTCGGATTGAGCAGACATTCGTTACGGTCGTCATTCCATTTAAAGAATCTCCGTTTCAGAACCGTACATGAGATTTTCATTTCATACGGCTCCTCCCTTATGTACATAATTAAGAATATTAAAAAAAGAAAATAATAATAATGAAATACTCTGATTATGAATTGAGCGGGGCTAGTGTTTTTACGCAAAAGAATTGGCTAGCCAACCTTCCTGCAAAAGTCTTTTTTTAAAGAAAAAAGTATGTTAACTCTAACAATTTCTTTGTCCTCAACGTCTTTTTTTCTAGGAATTAGTTACCTCAACAGTCTTCGATGGTTCTATGGGTATCCAAAGTACAAATGAGATGGATATTTGATGTCCTAACCATTATTCATAATTCCAATCCTAATTAGAAATGGGATAATTTTTAACAAAGTTTTTCTATTGTTGATTCCGAAACGTAGTACTTTTTCCTCTGTGCTGCCTAGCGATTCTCGTGGACTAAAGTCAATTTAGAATATAAAGAAAGCTCCCGAGACTATAGATGTAACCTTTCGTTCAATGCTAAAATTAATAATTGAAACATTTGAGGCTGCATTTTGTCGGGGATACACGACAAAAGGAATTGTTTTATTTAGATTATTTAAAAACTTCACCTTTAACAAACGTAGAGTTTTTTTTTCAAATCTTTCTATTCTGATTAATGTGTTTTTAGAATAGAATGTCAAACAATAAATAAAAAAATCAAATCACACCATCTCTGTAATAGGTAAATGCCTGTTTTTCTCCGGAAGTTGTGGGAATTAGTCGTAATAAGATATTGGCGACAATGGAAAAAGTCTTATCAATAAAATTTCCAGTGGATCTAGGCATAGGTATGAATTCAATCGTAAAATTAATTTAATTAGAATTAGTTCTCTGGAGAAAGGAATCCCACAAAGAAGTGCTTCTAAAATACAAAATCACATAAAACCAGACTAAAAAAAACAGAGAATTCTCTTTCTTTTTTTCTGTATTTTTTTTTTTTAATTAACAAAAGGTTTTTCAAAATAAAAAGGATTGTACTGAATCAAATTCAGAAGTTATAGAAGTATGAGATATAAGATTTGAATTTATTCAAATGAATAACTACCAAAATAAAAAACTTTTAAGCAATTAAAGTAAAGACTTGTTTTTCTAAAATAGAATAGCAAATAGTTATGATTTATTCGTTTTTTTGTCCATAATTATTCAGGAGAGATGGTCGAGTGGTTCAAGGCGTAGCATTGGAACTGCTATGTAAACTCTTTTTTGTTTACCGAGGGTTCGAATCCCTCTCTCTCCGTCTCTGTAATATTGTTTCCTTTTCAAACAGGACTGAAGATCATATGTAATAAATTTTACAGAAAAAAAGAGAATAAAAAATTGACCGTTATGGTTGCTTTTCTTAATACATCTACTTCTTGTTCTTAACTATTTTAGAGAGTATAAAATAGTTACTAAAATAAAATAGAGATATAGAGTTGTTCTCATTCATGTTCAACAATTATAAACGATGCAAGATAGAAACTAATCCAAACTAAAGTAGAAACAAGATATGAAAAGATACCTAGCATTCGAGAATAAGGATCGAGGATAAAAATGAATTATCATCTTACTATCTATTGCTAATTAGTAGATGGGAAAACAAATTAATGGGAAATCTTATTTCCCCAACCCTTTTTTTTTTTTGCTTTATTTCTATTTATTAAGTTTGACGAGAATAATATTCTACAACTAACAATTCATTTATTTTCAAGCCTACCGCCGTAGGATCTATTATTTGATTGACTAATCCCTTAGATTCCAATGAATGAAGAATCAAATGTTTAGGCATTTCCTTATCTGAAGTCGAATCAATAGAATTGAGAATCATAGTTTTCGATTTTTCATCATCCCTTGCCGTAATAATATCCCGTGGTTTACAGCGATAACTTGGTATATTTACCATATGCCCATTAACTAAAATATGTCTATGGTTAACTAATTGACGAGCTCGAGGAATAGTTGACGCCATACCCAACCTAAAGATAATGTTATCTAATCGCATTTCAAGTAATTGTAATAAAACCTGTCCTGTCTGCCCTTTGGTTTTTGCGGCGATACGAACATATTTAAGTAATTGTCGTTCCGTAAGACCATAATGCAAACGCAATTTTTGTTTTTCTTCTAAACGAATACGATATTCAGATTTTTTAATGGTGCGTGATTGATTTCGAACATTATTTCCTACTCGAGACCTTTTGCTAGTTAGTCCCGGTAAAGAACCCAAACGGCATATCTTTTTGAAAAGAGGCCCTCGGTAACGTGACATAAAGACTCCTTTTTTGTATTAAAATGGCTGAAACTAAAAGTGAAACTGAACTATAAAGAGGAATAGGATATTAGGGTTCTAATTTACATAATTAGAAGTGTGTACTTCTATATTATAGTACTTTTTGAAAGTGAAAAGAGATGAATTCCGATTTCAATTGGATTGTATATCCACTAATAATGTTTAATGTTTATATACACCGTTTTTTCTTTTCAAACTCTTTAAGAGTTAGTTTATTCTCTTAAAGAATTCTTTTTGATATAAAATCAAAAAATCTAGTTTCTGCATAATTAAAAATTTCGACTTTTTAAGAATCATTATTTTTTATAAAAATCATTATTTCTTATTTATTTTTTATAATAAATAAGATAAGGGTTTTCCATTTTTAAAACAAAAAAAAAAAAAATAATAAAAATAAATAATAATAATAAAAAAAAAAAAAAAAAAGAAAACAAAGCAAGAAAAGCCAGCTATCGGAGTCGAACCGATGACCATCGCATTACAAATGCGATGCTCTAACCTCTGAGCTAAGCGGGCTTTTATAATCTTTTATATATCGAATTTGGACATGAATAAGAATTCATTTAATTCTTAAGACTTATTTATATGAATAGTTATTCATAAGGAATAAACTAACAATTTGAGCCTTCAAGTAAAATATTAATAATAATACAATTAATAGACAAATAGGCATATTTACAAGAATGTATTAGAAATACAAGATTTCTATTCAATTCTATTGAATTGTGGATAGAGAATTGCTAGAATGAGGTCAAATAAAAATCGAAAATAGTTTGTTTCAATTAAAAAAAAAGAGTATATCTAAAACTAAAACAAAAGAAGAAACGAGGGGATATGGCGAAATAGGTAGACGCTACGGACTTAATTGTATTGAGCCTTGGTATGGAAACGTACTAAGTGAAAACTTTCAAATTCAGAGAAACCCTGGAATAAAAAACGGGCAATCCTGAGCCAAATCCGGTGTTAAAAAAAAACAAGGAAAGATTTCTAAATAGAAATAAATAGAAATAAATCCATATTCGAAAGGATAGGTGCAGAGACTCAATGGAAGTTATTCTAATAACTCAAGGTTATTTCACGATAAATTTATCAAATCTTTTATTTGAGTTTAGTAAAGAAAAAGAAAATAGATAAGAAATCTATTGGAAAACTAAATAGATAAATCTTGCATATATCAAATATTTTTAGTTAACTTTAGAAATAATTCGATGAAAAAGAATAAAGATAGAGTCCCATTCTACATGTTAATACTGACAACAAGGAAATTTATAGTAAGAGGAAAATCCGTCGACTTTATAAATCGTGAGGGTTCAAGTCCCTCTATCCCCATGATTTTCCCTTTTTTTATCCTCTTTTAATTTAGGATTAAAGATTTCAATTTAATCAATTTAAAATTGACATATAACTTAGTCAGTATTTAAAATTACTAAACCCCATCTTGCAAATCGTCGGGATAGCTCAGCCGGTAGAGCAGAGGACTGAAAATCCTTGTGTCACCAGTTCAAATCTGGTTCCTGACATATTTTACCAGTAATTATCTTTTTCATAGTTTATATAATTATTTTTTATATAATAAAATTTCCAATATAATATTATGAAATGAATTGGTTTAAATAGGAGTTGAATATTAAACCGTGCCAAAACTCATTTCATATTTAAAGTAAAAAACGAGAAATACAAGATTCTTGAATTTATTCATTTTTTTTTATTCAAATTGAAAAAATGAATAGGTGTTGATTCTCTGTTTTTTTACTTTTTTTCTTATATCACTTATTCAATTTCAATAAGAATCGCGGTACAAAGTTCCTGAGAAAGAACTCATGTTATTGATTTATACAAGTATAAAAAAAAACATCTATTCAACATTTGACAATTATCAATTTAATTCTATTTTTTGCTAATCTATGCAAAGTGAGTCGAATATGATTGAGATTGCATTGAATTTTTCAATCTCTAAAAGATTGGAAAAAAATCTTTGAATATCCTAAGTTTTCGGACTTAAAATAGAATTAAATTGAATTAATAAGCATCTTGTATTTCAAAAAAATTGGGTGCAATATAATCCTTTCTCAAAGGCCATCCTATCCAACTTTCCGGCATTAAGATCCGCTTAAGTCGTGGATGATTATCATACACTATTCCGAACATATCATAAGATTCTCTTTCTTGAAAATCCGCACTTTTCCAAACCCGGAAAACCGACGGAATTCGAGGATTTGACCTTGGAGCAAACACTTTTATACAAACTTCTTCGGGTTGATCTATATCATCTTCTATTCTTGTTAAATAATATACACTTGTTAACAGTCCGCCTGGGGATGCATCATAGGCACATTGGGAACGTAAATAATTGTAACCATATACATATAAAATAACAGCAATGGAATGCCAATCCTCAGGCTTTATCTGTAAGGTCTCTATTCCTTGGTAATCAAAACCCAAGGATCTGTGAACTAAACCATGTTTGACGAGCCAAGCAGACAAACGATCCTTCATCTTTTTTCCCTCTAACACATGTTTATTTATTTAAGTCTTTTTCAATAGAATCAAAGTTCGTAAGATTTATTTCGCTTTTTTTTCTTGTTCAAAGGAATCCGAATTTAGAAATTCGTATGAATAAACTGATTTTTTATAATTAAAAAAAATATCAGTGCTCGCTTTGGAAATGGACGATGATTTAGAAAGTAAATCTTGACTAAAGTATCCAGTTTGAGTAGTCCATTCAATATTCAATTTGTGAATAGTAATAAAACAACGTCCTCCCCCTTGCGATCTAATTCGATCGTCAGAAATCTCTCGAGATATCTTTTTTCGAAGTTTTGTTATAGCATCTATAACCGCTTCGGGTTTTGGTGGACAACCGGGCAAATAAACATCTACTGGAATTAACTTATCAACTCCTCGAACTGTACTATAAGAATCCGTACTGAACATTCCACCTGTAATTGTACAGGCTCCCATAGCAATAACATATTTGGGTTCCGGCATTTGTTCATATAATCTTACTAAAGACGGAGCCATTTTCATAGTGACGGTGCCTGCTGTTAAAATTAGGTCAGCCTGTCGAGGACTAGACCTTGGTACTAATCCATAACGATCAAAATCAAATCGTGAACCTATTAATGCAGCAAATTCAATAAAGCAACAACTCGTACCATAGAGAAGGGGCCATAAACTGGAGAGTCTTGACCAATTTGAAAGATCATTTGATGTGGTTGAAATAACAGAAGGTTGGTTTGTCCGATTAAGTAAAGGAAACTCCATGGAATTCATAACTATCTTAATATTTGTTCTTTTTTAAGTATTATTGTCCGAATATTCAAGGTATAAGACTAAGACCATTCTAATGCTCCTTTTCGCCACACATAAACTAAACCAACAATTAGGATAAAAACAAAGATTAAAGCTTCGATAAATACGGATATCCCCAATATATCGAAACTCATTGCCCACGGATAAAGAAAAACCGTTTCAACGTCAAAAATAACAAAAACTAGAGCAAACATATAATAACGGATTCTAAATTGTAACCAAGCATCACCCAAGGGTTCTATACCTGATTCATAACTGGAAAGTTTTTCGGGTCCTTTTTTTATTGGTGATAAGACTCCAGAAATAAAAAATACTAAAATAGGAATAACACTTGAGATTATTAGAAATGCCCAGAAGATATCATATTCATAACTTAAAAACATAGGTATACTCCCATGATTCTATATGAGTTAGAATCATTTTTTCTAATTGATTGCCAACTTATTCAAATTTTGTTTAATAATAAAAGATATATATATATCTTTTATTCAATTACTTCAATTAAGTAACAATTAACTAAGTAGTAGTTGAAAACTACTTAAGTTCTTCGGTGTAGTTTTTTGTAGGGCTATACGGATTCGAACCGTAGACCTTCTCGGTAAAACAGATCAAACTGATTAATATAAAAATGATTCAAACTGTTTCAAAAACCCAACATGCATCTTTTTTGCCTTTTTTGCATTGGGCTCTTTCATTAATTGAAAAGAAACTAAAAATTAGTTTACAAATTAATTTACCATTTTTATCTTATAAAAAAAAGATAATAAGTTATATATAGTTCCTGGTGCTCATATTTTTTTTTAGAACAGTATTCTAAAGCACTACCAAAGTCTTTCAAAGAAAGATTATCCTGACGTAGGTCAGCTTTTAGTTTAGATCAACCTAATTTCAATCTATTTTCTATAGAAATTCTTCTCCATCGATCGGCCATTTAAAGTATAACATATAAACTTCATACACCTTTAAAGTTCATATGATAAAACGAAAAGAGAATATTTTGAGGTCTTTATCGTCACTAAGCATTGGGTTATTCACCTTATCAAGATTGTAAATCAATAATTTTTTTCTAAAAACTACCTCAAAGCATAAAATGCCTAAAGGAACTATTAAAAGTGAAAGTAAACCGAATTCCTTTTTGTCAGGCTATTGTTCTCTTGTTGTATAAACTTCAGGGAGTCAGACATCGACTTTTCAATCAGTGTTTTGATTCCAACTCCTTTGAAAAAACATTGGCGCACGTGTAAACGAGTTGCTCTACCAAACTGAGCTATAGCCCTTGTATTTGTAATACATATTTTATTTCAGTAAGGGTCTTTTGTCAAGATAATGATTATCTCATCCAATGTCTTAGTTCTTCGTTCTCTTTTATTGGTATTGCTTCCAAAAAGGATTGAATTTATAATTCATTCCAGGGTATTTTATTTTTATTTATTGTTATGTCTTAATGAACAAAGACCTACTTAACTCAGTGGTTAGAGTATTGCTTTCATACGGCGGGAGTCATTGGTTCAAATCCAATAGTAGGTAATTATTAGCAATAATCCTATTGCATATAATGCTATATTATCCATTTTTGTACCTAATTTGGTTTTATTTCTTTTTTATTCTTTAGATTGTCAATCTTTATTTATTTTTTCAAGAATTGGAATTGATTCCAATTCCAATTCTATTCAAGTAGATGAACTACAGTTTCTATAGTTATTCTATATTGGAAATAACTAGGCTGTAGAACCCGAACTTATCAGAAGTTCTTGTTACTTGTTAACTTAACAATTCTTGTTTATCAGTATTGAATCAAACAAAACAATTTGTTACGCAATTACATTAATAGCCTCGACTCGTGCTCTAGCCCGTTTGAGAGCTATATTTGCCTCAATAATTTGTCTTTTTCCTTCCGCTTTTCGCAAGTTAGTTTCGGCTATTTCAAGAGTTTGCTGAGCTTCTTTTGCATCAATTTCACTCCCCTTCTCAGCATCCTTTACTAAGACAGTAATCTGATTATTGCCTATTCTAGCACAACCACCCATAAGAGCCATTGTTACCCATTCGGTATTAATACGAATTCTCAAAATACCTATATCCACAGCTGTGGCAATAAGCGCATGATTTGGTAATATGCCAATTTGACCACTATTCGTAGATAAAATAATTTCTTTTACTTCAGAATCCCAAACAATTCGATTCGGTGTCAATACACAAAGATTTAAAGTCATTTGTTCTCCATTTCTAAATTCGTAGCTTTCGCGGTAGCTTCATCAATGTTACCTACTAAATAAAAGGCCTGTTCGGGCAGACTATCTAATTCTCCGGAAAGGATTAATTTAAACCCTCTAATAGTTTCTGCCAGTCCGACATATTTTCCTGGAGAACCTGTAAAAACTTCTGCTACGAAAAAAGGTTGTGACAAGAAACGCTCAATTTTTCGTGCTCTTGCTACAGTTAATCGATCTTCTTCGGATAATTCATCTAACCCCAGAATTGCTATAATGTCTTGAAGTTCTTTGTAACGTTGTAAAGTTTGCTTGACTTTTTGCGCAGTTTCATAATGTTCACTACCTACTATTTTTGGTTGGAGCATAGTTGATGTTGAATCTAAAGGATCAACTGCGGGATAGATACCTTTAGCCGCTAATCCTCTTGATAGTACCGTAGTAGCGTCTAAATGTGCAAATGTCGTTGCTGGAGCTGGATCGGTTAAATCATCTGCAGGGACATAAACTGCTTGAATCGAAGTTATGGACCCTTCTTTTGTAGAAGTAATTCTTTCCTGTAAAGATCCCATTTCAGTACTAAGGGTAGGTTGATAACCAACAGCCGAAGGCATTCTACCTAATAAGGCGGATACCTCGGATCCCGCTTGAACAAAACGAAATATATTATCGATAAAAAGAAGTACGTCTTGTTTATTAACATCTCGGAAATATTCCGCCATAGTTAACGCTGTTAAACCAACTCTCATACGAGCCCCTGGGGGTTCATTCATTTGACCGTAGACTAGGGCTACCTTTGATTCCCCAATATTTTCTTCATTAATAACTTTAGATTCCTTCATTTCCATATAAAGATCATTCCCTTCACGGGTACGTTCACCTACTCCACCAAATACGGATACCCCGCCGTGTGCTTTTGCAATGTTATTAATTAATTCCATAATTAATACTGTTTTACCCACTCCGGCTCCTCCGAATAGTCCAATTTTTCCTCCACGACGA